TTGGACCCAGAAATGATCCATTGGAAGAATCTTTTGGGTCTTCCAATATCAATAGGTTGATTGTTTCACTCCTGTATCTTCCAAAAAGGAAAAAGATCTCTGAGAGTTGTTTCATGGATCCGAAAGAGAGTACTTGGGTTCTCCCAATAACTAAAAAGTGTATCATGCCTGAATCTAACCGGGGTTCGCGGTGGTGGAGGAACCGGGTCGGAAAAAAGAGGGATTCTAGTTGTAAGATAGCTAATGAAACCGTAGCTGGAATTGGGATCTCATTCAAAGAGAAAGATATCAAATATCCGGAGTCTCTTTTTGTATCTTATATGGATGATCCGATCCGTAAGGACCATGATTGGGAATTGTTTGATCGTCTTTCTCCGAGAAAGAAGCGAAACATAATCAACTTGAATTCGGGACAGCTATTCGAAATCTTAGTGAAACACTGGCTTTGTTATCTCATGTCTTCTTTTCGTGAAAAAAGACCAATTGAAGTGGAGGGTTTCTTCAAACAACAAGGAGCTGGGTCAACTATTCAATCAAATGATATTGAGCATGTTTCCCATCTCTTCTCGAGAAACAAGTGGGGTATTTCTTTGCAAAATTGTGCTCAATTTCATATGTGGCAATTCCGCCAAGATCTCTTCGTTAGTTGGGAGAAGAATCCACACGAATCAGATTTTTTTAGGAACGTATCGAGAGAGAATTGGATTTGGTTAGACAATGTGTGGTTGGTAAACAAGGATCGGTTTTTTAGCTTTTTTAGCAAGGTACGGAATGTATCGTCAAATATGCAATATGATTCCACAAGATCTATTTTCGTTCAAGTAACGGATTCTAGCCAATTGAAAGGATCTTCTGATCAATCCAGAGATCATTTCGATTCCATTAGTAATGAGGATTCGGAATATCACACATTGATCAATCAAAGAGAGATTCAACAACTAAAAGAAACATCGATTCTTTGGGATCCTTCCTTTCTTCAAACGGAACGAACAGAGATAGAATCAGACCGATTCCCGAAACGACTTTCTGGATATTCCTCAATGTCCCGGCTATTCACGGAACGTGAGAAGCAGATGATTATTCATCTGCTTCCGGAAGAAATCGAAGAATTTCTTGGGAATCCTACAAGATCAATTCGTTCTTTTTTCTCTGACAGATGGTCAGAACTTCATCTGGGTTCGAATCCTACTGAGAGGTCCACTAGAGATCAGAAATTGTTGAAGAAACAACAAGATGTTTCTTTTGTCCCTTCCAGGCGATCGGAAAATAAAGAAATGGTTGATATATTCAAGATAATTACGTATTTACAAAATACCGTCTCAATTCATCCTATTTCATCAGATCCGGGATGTGATATGGTTCCGAAGGATGAACCGGATATGGACAGTTCCAATAAGATTTCATTCTTGAACCAAAATCCATTTTTTGATTTATTTCATCTATTCCATGACCGGAACAGGGGAGGATACGCGTTGCACCACGATTTTGAATCAGAAGAGAGATTTCAAGAAATGGCAGATCTATTGACTCTATCACTAACCGAGCCGGATCTGGTGTATCATAAGGGATTTGCCTTTTCTATTAATTCCTACGGATTGGATAAAAAAAAATTCTTGAATGAGGTATTCAACTCCAGGGATGAATCGAAAAAGAAATCTTTATTGGTTCTATCTCCTATTTTTTATGAAGAGAATGAATCTTTTTATCGAAGGATCGGAAAAAAATGGGTCTGGATCTCCTGCGGGAATGCTTTGGAAGATCCAAAACCAAAAAGAGTGGTATTTGCTAGCAACAACATAATGAAGGCAGTCAATCAATATAGATTGATCCAAAATCTGATTCAAATCCAATATAGCATCCATGGGTATATAAGAAATGTATCGAATCGATTCTTTTTAATGAATAGATCCGATCGCAACTTCGAATATGGAATTCAAAGGGATCAAATAGGAAATGATACTCTGAATCATAGAACTATAATGAAATATATGATCAACCAACATTTATCGAATTTGAAAAAGAGTCAGAAGAAGTGGTTCGATCCTCTTATTTCTCGAACCGAGAGGTCCATGAATCGGGATCCTGATGCATATAGATACAAATGGTCCAATGGTAGCAAGAATTTCCAGGAACATTTGGAACATTTCGTTTCTGAGCGGAAGAGCCGTTTTCAAGTAGTGTTCAATCGATTACGTATTAATCAATATTCGATTGATTGGTCCGAGGTTATCGACAAACAAGATCTTTCTAAGTCACTTCGTTTCTTTTTGTCCAAGTCGCTTCTCTTTTTGTCCAAGTTGCTTCTCTTTTTGTCTAAGTCACTTCCTTTTTTCTTTGTGAGTATTGGGAATATCCCCATTCATAGGTCCGAGATCCACATCTATGAATTGAAGGGTCCGAATGATCAACTCGGCAATCAGTTGTTAGAATCAATAGGTGTTCAAATCGTTCATTTGAATAAATTGAAACCCTTCTTATTGGATGATCATGATACTTCCAA